CAATCCTTGTGAGATCGTCAATATGGTACCAAGGGTGTTTTTTGAGTATACCGAATCAGTATAGCTATCCTTCTTCTGACACAGCAACGCGGTTTTAGCTTTAATCAGTATTGAAATGAAGTACTAAAGAATTTCTTTATTCTTTTCTTATTGCTTGTTGATGTAGAATCATGTATTGACCATTCAATATCTAATTTCTCAAATTTTTGTAGTATAAGATTTCTTTGTCTCGATTATTGGCCTCGGACTAGAAAACTTAAGATAGGATAAAATGTGAATTGAATCCAATCAGTTGTTTTCTAATAATTCATAAAGGAGATTATCATATTTCGATAATTTAATTAGATGCTGCAAAATTGAAAATTGAAAAATCCCCTTTTTTTGTAGCTGTAAACTGTTTTTTTTTTTCATTTAATTCAAGAGAAATTGGTTATTCGTAGAGTAATAAGTAAGAATAGTAGATAGTATTACTATAATAATATTAAAAAAAAAGAGAACAACAAAAAAATAGAATTGTAATAATCAATAGTTGTGATGTGCACATTGTTTTGTTGTATTAAATCGAAAGTTTGTTTCTTGAACTAACTACGAAAGTGGGGATTTATGATATGAAAAGACAATTTCTAATAAATCTAGAAAACAAAAACATGTAGAACTTAGAAAAGAAAGGATAAAATTATAGTAATTACTAGTCTCAGACTATAGTATAGTTAGACGAAAATAAAGATTTTATTCTCGTAATTCATCCGATCCTGCGATACCGTTTCCTTTATTTATATTTACTTTATTTGATTTGTTTTCATTTTTAGACAGTAAATTCAGTAGTATGTTCATTAACATAATATCATCTCAAATGAGAGGTATTATAAGTATAAGGTCACTTTTTCTTTTTTTCTAAAAGAAAAAAAGAAAATGGATTCAATAAGATGATTTTTCAATTTTCTTCCATATGAATTCAAAGAAAGTTTTCTTTTTTGAATGAAGTTACAGGGTGCCTTTCTTACTTTTCTTACTTATTATTATTTTCTATTTTCTTACTTATTATTATTTTCTATTTTCTTACTTATTATTATTTTCTATTTTAATATTATTATTATTTTCTATTTTAATATTATTATTATTTTCTATTTTAATATTAGTTTACTCAAGCGTTGTCTAATGAATCCCGCGATTCCGAATCACGGGATGGGTAGATGTTCGAAATGATTAATTGATTTCTTCCCCCTCGCTCTCTCTTTTTGTTAATACCGTCTATAATGATTGATGAGTTAACAACTGTGACGTGAACTTATTCTTTCATTTGACTTGGTATTTTTTCTTAGTATTTTTCAAAACTTGAAACTTAGGAAAGTGCTTTCTAAGCATATGTATAAAAAGAACATATTTCATTTAGCTCCTTCATCTTCATGCTTACTATAACTAGTTTTTTCGGTTTTCTACTAGCGGCTTTAACTATAACCTCAGCTCTATTTATTGGTCTGACCAAGATACGACTTATTTGAAATTATGAATACAACTCACAAAAAGATTTCTTTTTGTGGTATTCATATATTCTATAGTTCCTTACCGCATCAATTTCAAACTAGTGGTCATTGGGATTGATGGACAATCCGGATTACTATTTAGGGATAGATATTACCTCTCCTTTTTCCCTTTCAAACAAATTGAAATGATTGAAGTTTTTCTATTTGGAATTGTCTTAGGTCTAATTCCTATTACTTTAGCTGGATTATTTGTAACTGCGTATTTACAATATAGACGTGGCGATCAGTTGGACTTTTGATTTATTAACATCTTTTTTTTGATTGACCTCCTCTTTTCTTTAATTCATACGGGAGGTCAAATTCAGATTACTGTTCCATTTTTTGAGTGTCATTTTTCGGCTTAACCTAACCAAGACCCGAATCACGCTCTGTAGGATTTGAACCTACGACATCGGGTTTTGGAGACCCACGTTCTACCGAACTGAACTAAGAGCGCTTTCTTATCACAATAGATAAGACTAGAAAGAAGAGTATTTTGTTTTGTAACCCCAATACATATTATATGCATATAGTATCATATGCTAATATAGTATCATATACTATATGATATAGTATAAAATGATATACTATAAAAAAGATTATGTATGCACGATTTTAATCGATTTCATTACTGCTCAGAGGAGAAGTAATAGGTAGGGATGACAGGATTTGAACCCGTGACATTTTGTACCCAAAACAAACGCGCTACCAAGCTGCGCTACATCCCTTTCAATTGGTCTACAGTGTCATTGTAGAGAATCCTTGTCTTGTTTTCCAAATCCTCATTTTTTTTTTCCGTTGATATACATACAAGGTATCTTGCCATTTCTTTTTTTTTTGTCTCATATAATAATAGTAGAAGGTTTATATATATCTAATATATATTCTAATAGATATTAGCTAATATATATTAGATAATCTATATTATTAGCTATATTATGAAATATATGAAACCCATCGTAAAAAATTTTAAAATGAATATTTTTTTGGAATGCTCAGGCAAAAAGGAATGTATTTTTCGGTTTTCAGAAAGGGAAAATCTTATCTACCGAATCAGTGCACATTTTAATTTGAATTAGGAATTCCGTGTACAAATACAAGCGGTCCTTAACTACTTACACATACAGCTGATCATATCTGTATTAACATTATACATTACAAAAAAGAATAAAGAAGGAGGATTTTCAATGCGAGATCTAAAAACATATCTTTCCGTGGCACCGGTACTAAGTACTCTATGGTTCGGGGCTTTAGCAGGTCTATTGATAGAGATCAATCGATTATTCCCGGATGCGTTGACATTCCCTTTTTTTTCATTCTAGTTATTGACATGGGAAGGGGTGAAGAAGATTAGAGAGAGAATCAAAAGATCTGTGACTAATCCCTCCCCCTCTTTTCTTTTAAATAAAATAAAAAAAATTAGATACAATTAAGTAAAATAAAGAAGGTAATTAGAATAAAGAAAAGAGGAAAGACAAATAAAAAAGTAGAGTCAACCTCATCGAAATTCGGGTTTTCCAATTCAATAGATAAATAATCTAGTGAAACCGGAAAGCGAACTGTGTCTAAGACAAGAATATCATACAAGATAGTAAAATGAAATACTATACTTCAACTTAGAATAGAATTCTATTCTAAATTCTAAATAGAACTGAATAGAGTTCGAAATCATTATTTTACTTTTTGATTTATAGATTTTATTTATTTACTATTACTATTTATAGACTATTACTTAGTATATTGGGTTGTGATTGCAACGAAATAATCCTTCATAATTTCGAGTTAGCAACTTCTATTTTTTTTTTCCTTCCTTTTTCCCTTTAAATCGGAAAAGCGAAGAGTTGGTTGAATCAAAAACTCATCAAAAACTCAAAGAAAGGGGGTTCATGGCCAAGGGTAAAGAAGTCCGCGTAACGGTTATTTTAGAATGTACAAATTGTGTTCGAAAGGATGTTAATAAAGAATCAAGGGGCATTTCCAGATATATTACTCAAAAGAATCGGCATAATACTCCTAGTCGATTAGAATTGAGAAAATTCTGTCCCTATTGTTACAAACATACGATTCACGGGGAGATAAAGAAATAAGATCAAGGTGTTTGTATGTCACTTTTACAAGGAACATGAAAGGGTACATATTCCATCTATAGACCATAGTATTACATACATAGAAATACCTTATTTAGAAATACCATATTATATAGATAGATATCGAAATCTAAGAAGATTTCTATAATAATATAGCTTAAATCTATAATAGAACTTAAAATAAAAATAGAACTTCAATTAAAATATTCAAATTAATATAAATATATATATATATTTATAATTGGAATATTAATATAAAAAAAAAACAAAATCCTGTTTTTTAATCCTTAAATCATTTTTGATCAGATTGAAATAGGATTTTCGGGATAAGGAATAAACAAACCATGGATAAATCCAAGCGATTCTTTCTTAAATCCAAGCGATCTTTTCGTAGGCGTTTGCCCCCGATCCAATCGGGGGATCGAATTGATTATAGAAACATGAGTTTAATTAGTCGATTTATTAGTGAACAAGGAAAAATCTTATCTAGACGGGTAAATAGATTGACCTTAAAACAACAAAGATTAATTACTCTTGCTATAAAACAAGCTCGTATTTTATCTTTGTTACCTTTTCTTAATAATGAGAAACAATTTGAAAGAGGCGAGTCGACCGTCAGAACTATTGGTCTTAGAACCCGAAATAAATAAAAAATAAGCTTACTCTTCAATTGAATCAAAATTCCAATTTGAACTCAAACACAGATTGATGTTTTGTTCGGAAAAATTCGAGGATCCAAATTGGATTGTCGTATTGTAAGAAAAAAAACAAGAATGGGTAAGAAGAAATCCTTTTTTATTGAATATTCGGCGTGTTCACTCATTTTATTTTGAGCGACTTTATCATATTCTTTTTATCATATTAATTTCTACTCTACCTTCCCGGAGTTCATTCTCCAGCGAAACTCCATTTCAAATATTGCGTGGGATTCTTTAGAATTTACTTATTTTATGATTTCATTCGAAATCATATAGAGACAATTCCTATTTAATATAGCTATTTGTGCAAGTATTTTACGATTCAGAAGCACCTGTGTCTTGTACAGATTGTGTATAAATCTACTATAACTATAAGATACCCCATTCTCGCGAATTACTGCATTTATTCGAGTGATCCACAAACGGCGAAAATCTCTCTTTTGCCTATCTCTATCTCGATGAGACGAAACCAAAGCTCTTATTTTCTGTTGAATAATTGTTCGAGTAAGTCTTGAATGAGACCCCCGAAAGCTTGATGCAAATAAACGAATTTTTGCTCTACGTCTCCGAGCTATATATCCTCGTTTAATTCTGGTCATTGAATAAATGAATTTTAATGAATAACTAATTGATTTCTTTTCTTTCAGTTATTCTTTTCCTCTTTCCTAGTTTATTAATAACAAAACAGATTCTTCCAATGTATAAACTCAAAATTCCAATGGCTTTTGCTACTATAACCTTCCCGACCACAATTTGTCTTTTTTTATAGGCATTTCACCTCGAGCTAAGAAATTGTATTGATACTAGGTATCAAAAAACATAAAAAATAGAAATGCCTAAAGCAAGAGTGGGTTCCATCGTTTCTATGGGTACGTCTTAAACGGTGAGGTCCTCTCTATACACCGGAGCCCCTTCCTTCATTTAATCAATGCTATTGGTAACTTGTACAGTTCACATTCTTTGGCTCTACCCATCAATTATCTAGTCATAGGTCTTTCACAACGAGATCTACTGATACAGTAACGATATTTAATTATGAAGATTAGCTGGGCAGCTGACCCTCTTAGTCCGTTTTTGCAAGAGTATAGACATAAGATTTCGACTTTGAAATGAAAATAGGATTTCCCTCGCTTAATGGATAACCATTTGTTACCAATGAGGGATTTTTTCATCTTCAATTCCAAATTGAAATGATTGGATTTGCACCAATGGAAACCATAAATTTCAACATAATAGAAGGATATAATAGATCTTTTTTTAGATCGTGAATGGCCTTTTTTTTCCTTCCATTTTCTTTTATCCTATTCACTGGTACTGATCATTGATACTGGAAAATGGGTTTCCTTTAGTTTGTACCAGCGAGGATCTGAACGAGTCGCACATACACCCTAGTACAGGTTCCTCGGCGCTGAGGACATCCTCGAAGAGCAGGGGATTTCGTGACATTTCTGATTGGCTGTCTTGTGTTTCTAATAAGTTGTTTAATAGTTGGCATGTTGAATCGTATACATAATGAATGGGCTGGTTTAGATCGATCCTAACCGGCTGCTTGCTTATGAATTACTTCTCTATTTAATAGATGAATAGAATATTATTAAACCCAGTAATAAGTCAAAAAACAATCTCAAGTTGCAGATTTGCGCAGGATTACTGTTATTTTTAGTCAACCGCTACAAGATCAACAATTCCATGAGCTTGGGCTTCTGTTGCTGACATAAAAACATCCCTTTCCATATCTTCAGATACAACCCATAATGGTTTGCCTGTTCTTTGTACATAAACCCTTGTGATGCTTTCGCGCAGTTTCAATAGTTCTTCTGCTTCCAGGATAAATTCCCCCGTTTGTGCCTCATAAAAAGAACTCGCAGGTTGATGTATCATTACCCTGATGATATACCGGTTCCTCTATCGCGGATCATGAGGTGAAAGAGAAGAGATAAAGAATAAGAAAATAAAAAAAAAGATAGAATTGAGCAACCGTACAGGCATAGGTATTGCACATTGCATACGGCTCTACAATGGGATTCACTTTGACCTTCCATCAAAGAAAGAGAAAAAAAGATAGATATAGGGTTTCTTTTCTCAGATCCGGATCGGCAAATGATCCAATTACCATCCTTCCTTTCAGGACAGTTTAAAAATACTATGATGGCTCCGTTGCTTTATATAATTTCGTTTGTGATTCAGCAATCCCAAAGTTTTTTTTCGTACTCTTTCATAACAATACCATAAATATTGATTGTTAAAAGTCTTCAGGGTGAAAATAAAAAAGTTTGTGACGCTGAAAAGGTTCCGGATAAAATCGGGAATGTCCTTTACTTTAATTTTATACTAATTTCATACTCCTCTTTCGATATATAATCTAGGTTAAAAAAAAAATGCATATCGAATTCGAAGTGCCATGCTATTATTACTTAATATTCATATTTTATATGGCGAAGGCATAGTCTTTTTTCTTAAAAAACTCATTGGCGCCAAGCGTGAGGGAATGCTAAACGTTTGGTAATCTCTCCTCCAACCAGGATAAAAGAGCCCATTGAAGCGGCTAATCCCATGCAGATTGTATGCACATCAGGTTGCACAAATTGCATAGTATCATAAATAGCTACTCCGGGTATTACCCATCCGCCGGGAGAGTTTATAAACAAATAAAGATCTTTGTTATCATTCTCTATACTGAGATATACCATAAGACCAATAAGTTGATTCGAGATCTCGCTATCAACCTCTTGGCCTAAAAAAAGTAATCTTTCTCGATAAAGTCGGTTGATTAGGGTAAAATTTGTATCCCTTAAGAGCCGTACATGCACCTTTTGATGCATACGGTTCAACAAAGATTTCGAAAAAAGAATCAATGTGTAGATTCCGTCCCTCTTTCTTTTTTTTTTCATAGCGGGATACCCTTCTAATTTCATTTTCGAATTTTATTAACGATTTTATTCCATTTTTCAAGAAAGCTGAGTTTTGTACTCTTTCCCTATAAAAAAATCCATTAAACTTATCGAACTAACTTCTCATTGATGTATTGTTTCATCGAGATCAAATCCAAGTCACGATGTCATTTTCTTGTTTCTGAATGGGCTTTTGCAATTCTTTTAGGTTTATGCTCTACTCCGAGTAAAAAAAAACCGATTTTGATTTGTACATATAGGACAAATGCTACTAATACTACGTCCTTTTTCCTACGACTTA